TTTTATTAAGTTATTAAGAATTATGAATGATTTGAATTTTAGACTTCATAAGATTCATCGAAATAGCTTTATTAGTTCTATGCTATATGGTATCTGTAGTATTTATCCTTATGAGATACCGTAGAAAATGTACAAAATCAAATGATTTTAGAAATTTAGAAAGAAGGGGGATATAATAAAATTCTTGATTAGATCTTCTCATAGGAACGATTTATTGAATTTGATTGCTGGATCCAAAAAAAAAAAAAGAGAATGGTCTTATTCAAAACGCCTCGTTATTTTTAACCAATTATGTGCTTCAATATAATTCCCTGGAGTAAGCGCTATAGCTTGTTTCCAATACTCAGCAGCTTGATCGAACCAAGCCTCCGCAATTTCCGAATCGCCTTGTATAATGGCCTGTTCTCCCCGGTCGGAATAGGTTAGTAAATTCCCTCCCTTAGAACCGTACTTGAGAGTTTCCTACCTCATACGGCTCAGCAATCGATTCTTTTTGCGTCCCATCTTCTCTTAATCTATCCTATGCTAACTATTCTATTTTTTCTTGGGTTAACCAGAAGATGTTTATTGCATAAGTTTCCAAATCTAATTTGGATCAATGATTAGTTTTCTCTTTTCTCCCACCTTCAGAAGAATGAAGCATAGATATCCCCCGATATCGTTATAATTTTCTGAAAGGTAACTATCTCGGTTTCGTATTTCATATATGGTATATGAGATTTCTATTTATATAGAATATTTGAAAAAGACTTTCCTCCGTTAAGAAAAAAGAACTTACTATCTTTGGGATCTGATGCTACACCGCTGCTCAATACTTTAGTAGATCGACTCTATTACATAAGTTGATTTCTCACTTTTCATATCATGACATAAGTAAGCAGTTCTGAACTGTATTTAACAAATAATAGCTTACTAATGGATCTTTACGGTGCTTTCTCTATCAATTCGACTCTTTATCCATAGAGTATAGTATATAGGCCATACCTATTTCTTCCGATTTTTTTGGTTCTCGCGAAGTCTTTTTCCTTGCTACAGCTGATAAAAATCGTTACTTTGGACGATTCATATGTAGAAAGCCTATCTTTTTTCTAGTATTTACTAGACGATTAAATCTTTTTTTCTTTCTATAGTGAAGATAGTCGCACGTAATGACAGATCACGGCCATATTATTAAAAGCTTGTGGTAAAAATGGATTTCGTTCTAGTGCCCGGAAATAATATTCCAAAGCTTTTGTATGCTCTCCGTTGCTTGTGTGTATAAGACCTATGTTATAGAGTATATAACTTCGATCATAGGGATCAATTTCTGGTCGCGTAGCTTCATAATAATTCTGTAAAGCTTCTGCATAATTTCCTTCGGATTGAGCCGACATCCGTTACGGTCGTTCATTCTAGTAAAAGAATCTCCGTTCCAGAACCGTACGTGAGATTTTCATCTCATACGGCTCCTCCCTTCTGTGCATAGTACTAAGAGGAATAATTCATGTAATCAAAATTTCACTATTCTCATTATGAACTGACAGGAGCTGGTATTTTTACAAGAAATTTCTAGCCAGCCTTCCCACAAGAGGTTTTTTATTAACACCAATCATATTAGTGCTAGATAAAAATGGTAACTCCAAAGATTCCTTTGTACTCAACGCTTACGATTTCCAGGAATTAGTCACTTCAACGGTCTTTGATGGTTATACGGGTACCAAAAGTACGAATGAGATGGATCTTTGTTTTCCTAACCATTCTTTTTAGTCCCGATACCAATAAGGAAAAGGGTTATTTATAACAAAGTTTTTGTGTTGTTGATTCCTAGGTGTAGTGCTTTTTCCCCGATGCCACCTATTGGTACTAAATGAAGTAGTATTGACCTACAATACAGAACCTATAGATGTAACCTTTCGCTCAATACTAAAATCTATAATTGAAGCATCTAAGGCTGCATCAATCGAGGATACACGACAGAAGGAATTGATCTATCTCTAAACTTCACCTTCACCAAGCGTAGGTTTCTTTTACTAATTTGTTTTTTTTCTATTCCTAACTACGTTCTTTTTCTCGTAAAACTGAGGGGTAAAAAAAAACAAGAAAAAATCAAATCGCACCATCTCTGTAATAGGTAAATGCCTTTTTTTCTCCGGAAGTTGTCGGAATTATTCGTAATAAGATATTGGCTACAATCGAAGAGGTCTTATCAATAAAATTTCCATTTATTCGAGATCTAGGCATAATTAGCAATTCATTCTATAATTCTTCTCATCCCCCTTCGGGGAAAACGATCCCACAAAAAAAGGAATTGTACAGTACAAAATAACATAAAAACAGACTAATTGGAAAAAAGGCGGTGTCCCCCTTTTGGACAAAGATGAAATGAAATATTTGAATCATATTAGATTTCATTCCAGTTTCGTAGTATACCAATGACTATTACTATTTCATCTAAGTTGAATAACCAAGTTTCCTATGGATTTTGATAACTCGAGAAGTTTTGATTTGGTTATGATCCAAAAAAGAATGGAATAATCATTCCATGATAAAATCAAATTCAAATAAACATCCTTTTTGTTTGCATAACGTGTATGTGACACACCATACAATTGAAATAGAAAGATTCATCGGATGATTCATGAATTCCATGGGTTAGCTGATGAAAGAAGTTGTTGTTGATAAATATGAGATTGGAAAAGAAATTTCTTATTATAGAACCATCGGGCGGTTATACATGTACTACAATTAAGATGAAGGACTCGCTATTCATTCGGGTTTTGGTCAAGAATAACATTCTGTAGGAGAGATGGCCGAGTGGTTCAAGGCGTAGCATTGGAACTGCTATGTAGACTTTTGTTTACCGAGGGTTCGAATCCCTCTCTCTCCGTTTCTTTTCATTCATCAACGTTACCGACTACAATGTATCAAATCAAATAAAAATTGATATCATTATTCTAACGGTAAGACCCTTATTTACATTTACTTATTTAATAGAGATTCTCTAGCCCTAATCCATCCCTGTGATAGGTAAAATACAAATAGAAATATCGTATCGATATTGAAAAAAAGAAAAAGAATCCTATTGCCGATCCTTTTTTGATACGTGAATGAGACAGGGCACAGGGTACTCTATTTACTTCAGCGAAAGGAGTCAAGATTGATATGAACCTTGCTTTTTTATTTTCGTTAGAATCAAGTCTGACGGGAATAATATTCTACGACCAACAACTCATTTATTTTCAGACCGATCCATTTACTATCTATTATTTGATTTACAAATCCTTTATATTGTAAGGAGTCAATAGTCAAATGGTTTGGCAATTCCCCGTGGGGGGATGAAACAAGATAATTTTGAATCAGAGCTTTCGATCTTTCTTTATCCTTCGTAGTAATAATATCTCGGGGTTTGCAACGATAACTTGGTATATCCACTATACGACCATTAACTAAAATGTGTCTATGGTTAACTAATTGTCTGGCTCCAGGAATGGTCGAAGCCATACCTAATCGAAAAAGGATGTTATCCAAACGCATCTCGAGTAGTTGTAGTAAAACCTGGCCTGTTGACCCTTTGGCTTTTCCAGCAATATGCACATATTTAAGTAATTGTTGCTCTGTCAGACCATAATGAAAACGCAATTTCTGTTTCTCTTCTAAACGAATACGATATTGTGATCTTTTTCCAGAGCGCAATTGGGTTTGAAGATCACTTCTGGATCTGGGTCTTTTACTAGTTAGTCCCGGTAAAGCCCCCAGCCGGCGTATTTTTTTGAAACGAGGTCCTCGGTAACGAGACATATAAAGGCTCCTTTTTGATTCACTTTTCTTTGACAAAAAGATATAAATTCAGACTGAACTAAAGGATTAGCAAAGCAAAACGAAATTTACTAAAGTCCTACAAAACAGAATCAAATAAATCTTATCAATATTCGGATTTTTTGTATATATAGGAAATTTAGGAAATTCAAGCGAAGGTTACGTTTTCCAATTTTTTCTGTAGAGATCTAATTGTTCTAGTCAACTTTTTTATTCATAGCTATGGCTGCAAGTTACCATGACATAATAGATTGGTGACCCGACATTTAGCGAAAGCGAGAGTAGAGATTTTCAATCATGGAAAGAAAAAAATCGATAAAGAAAAAGAGCCGGCTATCGGAATCGAACCGATGACCATCGCATTACAAATGCGATGCTCTAACCTCTGAGCTAAGCGGGCGGATATAAGAGCAATAGTGTATAGGAATACAGGAAACTATTGGATCTTAGTTATTACCTAGTGATTATTCTTATTATTTCATTTATTGATTATTTCAATTTCTTCTATTTCTTAGTTATTAGTTATATATTTTCTATTCTATTTAGAAAAATTCTATTTCTAAAATAGAAAAGAAAACTATTTAGATCTAGATAAATTAGATATCTAAATAGAAATTCAATTCCATATTCATATAATCCATATTCATATTATTCATATAATATTCATATATATATATATATGAATATATGAAATGAATATATGAAAATAAAATATCAATATATCAATTCAATTAGAATTTAGAATTAGAAATGAAAAAAAAAAAGAATGAATATCGACCGTTACACTATACCAAAGATTACTGTAAAAATGAAGGAGGAGTAAAGGCATATATATATATGTGGGATATATCTATCCGTATTGAATTGCGGATACATCAATGATAGAATCATTTCGTATTGAAACAAATAGGGTTCATCCAATAGAGATGAAATGATAGAATAGAGGGTGGGCAAAAAAATAAAATAGCAGCATACACTTTTTCTATATAGAAATATAGAAATCATTACCTAATGAATTCAATAGTGCCAAGATAAATGAAAGAGGTGGATGGAATTACAACTGGATTCTTGTTTCAAAGGAAAGGGGGATATGGCGAAATTGGTAGACGCTACGGACTTGATTGGATTGAGCCTTGGTATGGAAACCTGCTAAGTGGTAACTTCCAAATTCAGAGAAACCCTGGAACTAAAAATGGGCAATCCTGAGCCAAATCTTTTTTTTGAGAGAAAAAATGATGGAAAATGAGAATAAAAAGGGATAGGTGCAGAGACTCAATGGAAGCTGTTCTAACGAATGAAATTGACTACGTTACGTTAGTAGCTAAAAACCTTCTATCGAAATGACAGAAAGGATAACCTTATATGCGCCTAATACGTACGTATACATACTGACATAGCAAACGATTAATCACAACCCAAATCTGATATTGAATTCTATTCTGTATCTCTATATATGAAAATAGAAATATTCTATATAGAATATAGATTCTAGGAATATATATATATTCTATTATCTTAATCTTAAGAATTAGATTAAGAATCTATATATTTCTTCATTCTATTATTCTAATTATTCTAGAATCTAATAATAGAATACTATTTCTATATTCTTTATTTCTTTCTTATTTATATTACTCTTAATATGAGTAATAGTATGAGAGTAATAGTATGAGATAAGGACCTATAGAAACCCTCTATTAATTAGAATCATAGAGATCAAAAAATCTATGAAAAATTGAAGAGTTATTGTGAATCAATTCCAATTAAAGCTGAAAAAAGAATCGAATTCGAATATTCAGTGATAAAATGATTCATTCCAGAGTTTGATAGATCTTTTGAAGATTAATCGGACGAGAATAAAGAGAGAGTCCCATTTTACATGTCAATACCGACAACAATGAAATTTATAGTAATAGGAAAATCCGTCGAATTTTTAAATCGTGAGGGTTCAAGTCCCTCTATCCCCAATAAAAAGCCCATTTTACTTCCTCGCTCTTTATTTATCCTCATCCTCTTTCTTTTTTTTTTTTCATCAGTGGCTCAGTTTAAACAAAATGAAATATATTTATCATTTCATTCACTCTGTTCTTTCACAAATGGATCCAAATAGAAATACTCGTATCTTCTTCCAATCCAATCTCATTTGTTTTTTATAGTACGATATGAACATATATGTTCAAGGAATCTCCGTTATTGAATCATTCATAGTCCATATATTTTTCCTTACATTTACAAAAAAAGTCTTCTTTTGGAAGATCTAAAATAGGTCCAATTTGTTAAGATTTTATTTTTTAGTTTTTTTTTCATTGACATAGATATAAGTACTCTGCTAGGATGATGCACGGGAAATGGTCGGGATAGCTCAGTTGGTAGAGCAGAGGACTGAAAATCCTCGTGTCACCAGTTCAAATCTGGTTCCTGACACGTGAATAATGTATCGGATAGATATTCATACCTCATACAAATGAAATTAATTCATTGAGACGGATCGGGATAGATATTTTTCTTTTTCATTTGTATTTTTTTCCTCTCTGTTCATACTTTTCTTATTCCAAAAGTATGTGAGATTTTCGTATATATCTCAAATCTAATAGCTAAAAAAGATTAGCTAAAAGGATTCAATAAAAGAGTGGAAGGATAGGAATAGAAAGGATGTATTTCAGACACAGTACAAAGAAACTCCGATTCTTATAATTTTGCATTTCTTCATTTCGTCTCTTCTGTCTTTTCTTTCAAATTTCATATTTTTTTTTCACTCTTGCTCAAGTTACTTTCTGGGGTCCCCACTAAGTGATGCACGCGGTACAAAGTTCATGGTGCAGAATTCTTTTGAGTCATCCTATTTTTTCTGCTCATACGAAATGTATATTCTATGATATCTTCCCAATTGGGGAATAGCAATGAGAGCCTCTTTTTCTTTTTTTATTTTAGCCCCTCCCTCCACAATACGAATGAAAGTCCAGTTACTCTGTTTCATCTAAAAGGGGAATGCCAAGATGCTCATTGATTGAAATTGAAATGAAATCTGGAATCGTGTCGTATAAGTAAAAAAGTGGTTTTTTATCAATCAATGAGCATCTTGAATTTCATAGAAATTGGGCGTAATATAATCTTTACGTAAGGGCCAGCCTATCCAACTTTCAGGCATCAAGATACGTTTAAGGCGAGGATGATTCTCATAAGAAATTCCCAACATATCATAAGATTCCCGTTCCTGAAAATCAGCACTTCTCCAAATCCAGAAAACTGACGGGGTTTGAGGATTACTCCTGGGAGCAAATACTTTTATGCATACCTCTTCTGGTTTATCTATACCATACTGTATTTTCGTAAGGTGATACACACTAGCTAAAAATCCGCCTGGTCCTACATCATAGGCACACTGGGAGCGTAAATAATTGTAACCATATACATATGAAATGACAGCAATGGAATCCCAATCCTCGGTTTTTATTTGTAAAGTCTCTATTCCTCGGCAATCAAAGCCTAAAGATCTATGAATTAGCTCATGCTTATAAAGTAAAGACTTATCTTACTTCTCTTTTTTCTATTTCATATTGATCTTCTATCTTAGAATTAGAATAGAATTAGAAATAGAAAGTGAAAGTAAAGAATCTCTTATCTTATAGTAAATGAAGAAATGAAAGAAATTCAATAATTAAGAATTACAAATGGAATTTTCAATTCAATGAAAAAAAAGAAGAAAAATAAATAAGAAATCTAGTCTATTATTTATATGATATGTATGATATGGATTTATATGATATGAAAATAGAGTACTAAAATCGCGTTTTGGAATGAAAAAAAATCCCTAAACCCACTCAACTCTTATCTTAGAATTTAGAATATAAGAATATAGAAGAAGGAACATTGATGTATTTAGGAATAATGAATTATCCCTACATTATCTTTGAAACAAATTGAAAGAATCTCTTAGGTTTGTTGTTCCGCCAAAAAATGATTAGTCATAGGGCTTCTACTTAGTCATAGGGCTTCTACAAAGACTTAAGATCAATAAAGAATAGGTCCTAGATCCATGGCGACTTAGGATTGGGTTGGGTCAGGTTGAAGTCTTGAGACAGGATTCTTTCATAAATTGACCGGGATTGGCAAAGCAAAAAAGAGTGTGAAATCTTTGATCATGGACAGGAAAAGAGGAAAAATATCATATGTAATTCATTCATGAAAGTGGATGAAGAGAGATGGGTATTTGATCCGATATTTGACAAATACCAATTCAGTCCGTTGGAATGAATTATTGTGTTTATTTTCTTGACTAAACAAAAATGGAATGTATTAGGGCTATACGGACTCGAACCGTAGACCTTCTCGGTAAAACAGAGAAAACTGATTATTATCGAAATGATTCGAACTGTTTCAAAGACCCAACATGCATTTTGTTGCATTGGGCTCTTTCATCAACTGATGTAAAGATCAGTTAGTCCACCATATTTTTTCTTTAGAGGAAGATAAGAAGATAATGAGATGGCTCCATGTGCTCTGATTCATTATTTGTATCCTGATCTAGGAGCAATACCAAAGTTTTTCAAAGAAGGGTGACCTTTATTTAGGTCTGCCTTTGGCCTAGATCAACCTAAGTGAAATGCAGTCTCTATCGCTCCGCTGCAAGAGTAAAATATGAGACTTCATACACCTCAAAGCTCATAGGACGAAAAGAGGTTCTTTTGAGATCCTTATACTCATTATGCCTGGCATTGAATGGACTGAGCATTTACCTTACAATGGTAGGTTCTATTTGATTTGGCACCGGAATTTGCACCTGAACCGGATCAAACCAAATTTGTCAGGCTATTTTTCTCTTGTTCTCTCGAATCTACGGAGTAAGACATCGACTTCTCAAAAAGATCAATTATGGTCATTGCATAATGGGCTCCCTTGAAAAACATTGGCGCACGTGTAAACGAGGTGCTCTACCTAACTGAGCTATAGCCCTTGTCATAACCATTTTAACATAGAGACAATTTCTTGTCAAGAAGGATATCCCATAATTCCACATGATAACTCTCTGATCCATTTATGTTTACTGGTAAAAGATTTATATTGCTTAGAAAACATATTTTCCCTATAATCCATCGAAGTGATAGAGACCCTTTTTGTGGTTATAAATGACCTACTTAACCCAGTGGTTAGAGTATTGCTTTCATACGGCGGGAGTCGTTGGTTCAAATCCAATAGTAGGTAGAACTTATTAGATACCGGATTCCATGGTATCTAATAAGTTTTTCTACCCATCCTCTTTTTTTCGTTCTATCATCAGATTAATCAAATTAGACTTCATTGTGTTCAATTTGTGGAATCAAGATGTAGTGTGTAGTGTCTAATAAAGAACTCTTTTGATTTTGATTGAATATTGAATGTATTGACTACTAATAGGAAATCACTTTGACAGCTTCTACTCGTGTCCTAGCTCGTCTGAGAGCTAGATTTGCCTCAATTGCTTGTCTCTTACCCTCAGCTCTACTCAAGTTAGCTTCAGCTATTTCAAGAGTTTGTTGAGCTTCTTGTGGATCAATGTCAGTACTAATTTCCGCACCATTTCCTAAAATGGTGATCTCATTATTACTTATTCTAGCGAAACCGCCCATAAGAGCCACCGTTAACCATCGGTCGTTTAGCCGTATTCTCAAAAGACCTATATCTACAGCCGTGGCAATGGGGGCATGGTTTGGTAATATCCCAATTTGTCCACTATTAGTAGATAAAATAATCTCTTTCACTTTGGAATCCCAAATCATTCGATTAGGAGTCAGTACACAAAGATTTAAGGTCATTTCTTCAATTTGCTCTCCTCTTCTAAGTTCATAGCTTTCGCGGTAGCTTCATCGATGTTACCCACCAAATAAAAGGACTGCTCGGGAAGACCGTCTAATTCTCCGGAAAGGATGAATTGAAACCCCCGAATTGTTTCTGCGAGACCAACATATTTCCCCGGAGAACCAGTAAAGACTTCTGCCACAAAGAAGGGTTGTGATAAGAAACGCTCAATCTTGCGTGCTCTTGCTACAATTAAACGATCTTCTTCGGATAATTCGTCCAACCCAAGGATAGCTATAATGTCCTGAAGTTCTTTGTAACGTTGTGAAGTTTGCTTAACCCTTTGCGCAGTTTCATAATGTTCCTCGCCAACGATCCGAGGTTGTAACATAGTTGACGTTGAATCCAAGGGATCTACTGCTGGATAAAT